CAGTATATGAATAAGGGAGAAACTCCATGAAAGAAAAATTAATGATTCATATAAATCACTTAGTGGGAAATGGCCCGAATAAATCCAACGAGTGATTAATAATCCTGTTAGACATAAAAAAGTAGCTAGCATCCCCTTTTCTGACGAATCATATGGTTTTATGATTTCATTGCCCAATAAGGTTATTAAATGAATTGTAATCACAATTGAAACAATAGAAAAGGAAATATGAGTTAATATATGCTCTAAAGTTGAAAATATCATAAAAAAGAAAAAAGGTGGGGATCCCCCATATTAATATTAATTATTGGGAATTTAATTTATTTTTATTATAGGATCTATTGGATCTCGTTTAGAAGATGGCATGCCGCCACTCGGACTCGAACCGAGATGCTCTAGCACTGCTTCCTAAGAGCAGCGTGTCTACCGATTTCACCATAGCGGCTTGCTCGAATTCATAATAGCCTATTTATATTCAATAGTCGAGATTGAACAAGTCAATTCAATCAAATATGTTTTTTTAGTAAAAATTAAATTGATAAAAAAAATGAGTTCAAAAGTCAATTTGAAGATTCATTAGTTTCATTTATTTTCCTTTAAGTGTCCAATCTTAGGGCTTTTTACGTAGTTTATGCGATTCTAAAATCGAACTCTTGCAGCTATAGAAATCTCTCTCTAGAATAAAAAGAATAAAAAAACTTTTTTCCTTTTTTACGCTTATTGTCATGTCATTATTTCTGGTTTATCTGATTTCATAATCATAAATTTGAAACAAAAAAGAATTTTTCTCAATGAATCTAAAACTATTTTGTATTTGGAGTACTGCAAATTGACACTTGTACATAATATAATAATATCTCAACAATCAAGTTCTTTTATTGATTCTTTTATTGATGATCTGAAAATTGGAGATATATGGTAAATCCATTACATATGGTAAATGCAATAAATTAAGAAGTTAGTTTTTAACATGGAATCCATTAGTTTCAACAATCTGCCCTTCCCGAAAAAGATAAAAAATTTTATTTATTGGAATTGTAAAGGTCGATGGGGAAAAAAAGACTCCCCACCACCAAAATATGAGTGAAAACATAAAAAAAATAAAAAATTGTATTTATTTTTTTATTTAGATTTTTAGATTTAGAATTCAGAAAATAGAAGAATTATTCTTTTAGACATAACATTAAGATTCTATTTCATATTAATATGAACTTTGATTTTATATTAACAAATTACTGATCCAATTTTTTGAATCAAATGCATTTCGATTATTCCAATATTTTAGGACTTATTTGTTTGTCGTACAAAAAAACTTTTTGAATTCCCGGTAGAAAGAGATTTCCCTAATGACAAAGCTTTTAACGACGCCCAATATCCTTTCATTTTCCAAATATTTTTACGAATACGCTTTTTTGATATCGAAGTACGTTTTTTTGGAACTGCCATTTAAAAATGAAGAAGTTACTCATTGTTATAGTTGGATGTGAAAGACATCTATTGTTCTATTATTATTCTTATTCATTATCTATTTTTTCTCTAAATATTCTCTTCATAAAAAAGAAATATAGATATGTCAAAGATCCATGAAAACTGGATCAAAAATGACTCGAAATAACAAAATATTCCGTAAAACCAAAAATTTTTGGTTTGGAACTATTAGTTCGCGTTGTTTATCTCTCAAAGTTATATCTTTAGAATCTGCATGTCATAGAAATCAAATCAAACTTAATAAAATAAAAAAAGAATCTAAAAGACCTTTATTTTCGGCATTCTATACTTGATTTACATGTAATAAAATACCAGGATTGTACTTTTGACTAATAAATTGATAGTCAAACTAGAAAAAAATACAACTAAATTTAATTTTAAAATTCGAATGAGACTAGTAATAAATCTGTTAAAAGATACGTGGTTTGATAAAAAAGGATCTTAGTCATTTTTGATCCTTTCTCGCTAAAAAGTTCATTTTAGTTCCATATTTTTCTAAACTTTACTAATAAATTGTTTTGATTGAAATGGAAAACAATCAATCCCATAATGAATTAGTTAATTAATTGAAAATTAGTTAATGAATTGAAATAAACTAACTAAAATCAAGAGTTTTTTTCATTAGACCGATGACCTTAGTTAATCTTATAATTCCTATCAGCATCAAGTACTCTTTTTAGGCTAAATTTTTATCCTTGCTCTATGAATATAAATTTTGATTACGATAAATTATTCTATTTTTATTTTCCTATTATAAGTGTTCGTTTTTTTATATGTCACTTGGTCATATCATTTGACCAATTGTAACTTCTTTTTTGAATATTTGAACGGTTTTGAAAAGACTCAGAATAATTAATATTAATAAATACTAATATAAACTTCTTAAATCAGTTAGTGCATATCTTGATTTTTTATTGACTTTTTCGAAAGGTAAGATCCGGTGAATCGGAAACAATTAATTAAGAATAAAAAACTTTTTTTATGGAACAGACATATCAATATGCGTGGATAA